CATCCCTCTCTCACGAAAGATGTGCTCTAGTCTTTTTGGTTTTTTTAGAAAGGTTTTACCTCCCGACCCGTATACTATGCAAAGGCAAAGATCTATTATATATAGATATATATATCGTGGAGGGGATCATAATCAGGCGCCAACGGCGGCTCGATAGGCGTCCATGCATAGCTCAGCGCCTAAGAAAAGTTGCAGTACTTGACCCAGTTGACTCATCAGTAGTAGTTCTCCCAATTTCTATTTGTGATTCAGTTGAAGAACCACCAGTTTTTTTCACCACTTGCAATCCGAGTAGCAGATCCAAATGCTTAGCTACCAGTAGCATCCGATACAAAGATCCATCCCTTGCATTCCCCTCCTTTAGAAAGAGTAGTTGCCCCGCCCCTGCACCAGTTACAGCAATCCTGTATATGGCAGGCTATAAGATAGTCATAAGGAAATGTATAAGACACCCGCGCCTATTTGCTTGATTGGCTAGCGACGGTACAAAAAGCTTTTTAATGAATGAAATTTCGGTAATTACAGCCAAAAATACGGTCTTTATGCGACTTGTGTCCTTCTTTTGATCCTACGGAAAGGCAATGCAATTGTCAACAAACTACTGAATAGTAGGGGAAGGGGAACCTCATCCTTCAAAGGCTTGGTGTATATTTGTCCTATTCGTAACGACCGGAAAAACCCTAAGACTATACTATACGGGCTAGTTTATTGACAGTCACCTGTTTGTAGTCAGGGTATTGCGACTCGTTCGGAAGGGTGGATGCCTAACAGCTGCGCTTTATTTAAAGCGGTGTTCGTCATCCCGGAGAGTCGTAATTTCCAGTAACGTCCTTGTTCTGGGTCGAAAAAGCGGTCGGTTGGAGACGGCGCTACATGAGTTTAGTTTTCTAAGGCAAGAGCGAAGGCTTGTAATTCCATTCCATAAGTTCAGTGCAAAAGCCTAAAAACCCCCATGACTAGAGGGCTTGTAGCAGCCCCCGTTTCCATACTATAGAAAGAAAGTCCATTCTACATGAAACCGTGATCATGAGCCTTGCCGAGGTGTTCTAAAACAAGGTCCCCCTGCTCGCTCTAAGGAAGCATCATTTCTAAAAGATCATCATACTGCGAAAATAGCGGAGACTGGGATTTTCGCGAATCAATAAGGCACCGAACACAGTGAGGTGGGACTAAAGGAAGAGGGACCGACGGTGTCGAACAAAGAGAGAGGCACCAACGGTGTTGGCCGGGTCAATTTCAACCTTTCATCAACAAATATAGTGATAGATATGCTTAACCCACCCCAAAGGGGGCTCTATTCTGGGCACAAATAAGACTCTGCTTCTATCGTTTACTTAGTGAAGTAATATCGCGCTGGAAACTCGAATTTTTGAAAAAAAGGTTTCTATGCGTAGCGAAGCTTTCGCGGAAGAAAAAATTTCATTCATTTCAAACGAGTCTTTTTTTTACTTCTTATTCGCTGACAGGAACACATTCCCTGGTGTGCTATCTTCGGGTAGCCAAATTCTCTGAATTCTTGTATTTCCCTATCCCTTTTTGTTACAATAGAATTCTACAACAGCCCTTGTGCTCGTCCCATCTCGGGTCGTACACCCGGTTCGATAGATAAAGCTTTCTTATTCTTTTTATTCGAGAAGGCTTTCGGGGGGAAGCATTCTTCTTTCTCCTATGCGTATCAGTAGCTGCGGTAGATCGCTCACACTTTCTATATATCTGTCCCGCTGCATGCTATCGGAGATAGAGCAATGGGAGGTTACACAATTCCGAATCCACTATTACAGTAATTTTTTTTATGTCTTTATCCATGGGCAATGACTTTCTAATGTATTGGACGTATCTGTTCCCTATTTATATACATTATTTCGCTTAGTTTATGCATGGCGAAAGGGATAGCGCCAAAGGAGGTTGAACAGGAATAGCATCAGAAGCTGCCGTTAAAGAATCCGGGCGTAAAAGGTCTTATTTTGCGGAGGGGAAGAGGTCAATGCTGGGAGAGGCTCGCCTAGGGGGCCAATCTCTGATCACGCTCCGAGTCTTTAACCGAAACTGGGACTAGGCGCAGAATAAGCTCGATCAACGTCCTACGATCCAACTTTGATAGTCGATTTCATCGAATGCTATATAGTCGAGGAAAGGAACTTCGTTTGAAAGCGAAACAGGTTGCCCAGGACCGGCTGCTCATCAAGCCTCTTAAGTTACAGTCTTCGTAACCTCTTCATATCTACTAGTGTTACCCGATCCGAAAGGCTGAAGTTCACTCTCGTTAGCCCGTTGACATCTAAGATCAAGTAAGGAAGATATATTGGGTGTCGCCCCAGCGGCAGTAGGAGATCCAGCTGCAGTGGCTGTTCCAGCTGCCGTTGACATCGGTGAATCTCTAAACGGCAAGGAGTTAACACCAAGGAAACTCCGCAACAGCAGGAGAAGAGGCCAACTCAGCCGTAGAAGAAGCAGAAGGAGACGAAGCAGCCGTTTACAGAGAATGATAAAGTTGACTTTACGGCATCAAATGGATCAGGGGGGCTTGGGGCCTAAGCATGTGAATCAATTACCCTTGACATTTAGTAATTGATTCATTAGCGAGAATCTTTTTACTAAATCCTTGCACTACGGGCGAGTCACTTCGCCCCTTGCACGACTTTCTCGAGTTAATAAGCCATCTGGGCCTGGGGCTCATTCAGGACTTTTGGCTCGTGTCGAACCTGCCCCGTACAGGTTACTGGCAGCCGCAGACCAAGAATCAGGCGATGACTCAGATGATGAAGAGGAGTCGGGAGATGGGGAGCGGAATGAAAGGATAGCCACCTGGTCCTGAAGGATCAGTTCAATTGACTGTTTTTGATTCATCAAGTATTATAGATCGATGATGCCACGAAATACCTTTTCACTCTTCTTCTTAAGCTTTAATATTCTTACTAGAAATATCGTAAGAGAAGAATTTTCTTCGTGCGATAGGGAATGAAATGCCATGAAATGAAGACTCCGTAGCCGCAGCGGGCATTGTTGCCACTTTAACGCCTCGATAGGTTAAAGCCCATAGGTGCCTTGACTTTACTAAGGCCGGTGGCATAGGAAGATTAGAAAGCGAAACGGGTTCCTTTTCTTTAATAAATCCATAAACCCGGCAATCGTCATACAATGACTTTCTCTCAGATCCCGACTGAAGGGAGAGGGCCAAAGTGTCTCGACCGGAGGTTCAAAACGAAGCGAGACCTGAGGCAGAAAAGGAAGAACTAGTAGATGAAGAGGAACGAAGTGGTTCGAACAAAGAGAGAGGAGCGAAAGCAGCTCGACAACCAATGAATACCCCGCTCATGTCCCACACCCGTGGTCCATTCACTTTCTTTCAGCTTCTGCTTCAATAACCGTTGACAAGGCTTAGTCATAATATTAAAGGTTGCAGCGCTTAGCAACAATAACAGCCTGAATGAAGACCCCGTTCATGCCTTCCCCCGGAAGCCATTCACTCTCTGTAAGCAGGAATGAAATGGAATGGAAGATACTTAAACAAGACATTCTACTTAAACAACAAGACATGGAATCTAAACAGCTACTGGTTGAAGGAGTTATAGCAGCAGCCGCTGCCACAGCAGGTTAGAACAGCAATAAGGCCTTTGTTGGCCGCCCACCCGATCGAGTACTCGAGTAATGAATCACGAGGAGAGGTCCGAAGAGTGCACAGCACTTGAAGTCGAGTCAGAAGCTCGGTGCGCAATTGACCTTTTCTTTACTTATAGCATAATAAGTGAAATTCCCCCTAGGAACAAGTTCCTTTTTACGGCTTCGATTGGCTGTCGAGCTCTTGAATTCCTCTACTTTTAGCAGACTCCGCTCCTCTTCCGTCAACTGGATTGAGTTCGGGGCTGCCACCTTCCGATTCTGAGTCCTCATCTGCTTCCCCATCTCCTGAGTCGGCTTCTGCTTCAAAGGCGTTAGGCTTGACCTTAGCCGCAGGTCCTCGTGGTTCTACCTATTTTAAAGATGCAGCCGCAGTTTCGGTCCCCTCAAGTCGAGTAACCTTCTACCTCGTTACACTTGGCATTTCCTCGGATGCCCTGGATCCTACTTCTAAGCTTCTATGGGCTTTACTTCCCTCCTCCGCAAAAGAAGCCGAAGCAGCGCGAGGTACAAACACCCGGTCCCTTGGTCCGCTAGCAGTCGGTTTCGCAGCAGCCTAGAAGAGTGAAGCTCAACTTTAGTGCCTCGATAGGCTTTAGTCAATTGATACTGCCAGGAGGGGAGCGGCTCAAGACTTTAGGGACTCCGATCTCGTTACGCTGGTGGCTATTCCCATTTCCGATGCTTTTTACCGTAGTTTCGGGAGCCTAGCGGGTAGGATAAGCCCGGAGCTAGGGAACTGCTGCTTATGTAATTGGCTTTAAAGCCTCTTCTCCCCTAAGGAAGATGAAGAAAGAAACCCACTTTAATGCCTCAATAGGAATCCCCCATTCTAGAACCTAGAAGAGCGGTTAAAACTGCCTACAACGGTATCTTTGACCCAATTAATCACACTTCTAATTCTACGTAACATACAAACACGAGGAGTGCATCCGATTCAATCTCCACTTTCCTAAGCCGCTTCCCGCTTCTTTGTGCCTCTCCTTCGGCTAGGCCTTTAGTTGGGAACTTCACCGCTCAAGGTCTTCCTACTCCGCTCGCCCAAGCGACTCCTTCTTTCCAGATGCCACTACTCCGAAAAAGTATCTTTCAGCTTCAGCATCAGCTGCCATTACTTCACCAAGACAGTCATTCTAAAAGCTTACTGGTTGCAGCGCTTAGCAACAATAACAGCCAATGTATGAAGATTCCGTTCATGCCTTCCCCCGGAAGCCATTCACTCTCTTATAGCATGAATTCTATAACGTAGTAACAGGGGTTCATTTTAAAGCTAAACAACAACTGGTTGCAAGGGTGGTAGCAACAATTGAAAATACCGTTCATGTACCACACCCGTGGTCCATTCACTATCTTACAGCATGTTCTTCCGTGGGGAGCTACAGTAATTACAAGCTTAGCTAAGAAGGCCGCATTAGCCCTATGGGGGCGATACATTTCTGTTTTCTTTATGAAAATGGGCTTCCCTAGGGTTCTCGCCTTGGCTATTGGGCTTTCTGTAAGGGCCCTAATCTCTAGCGAAGACACGCCCTTTCTGGGGAGCAGAAATGTCCTGCCCTCTTCCTCATCTTCCCTGCCCTCGATCTCAGGCGATTCGTGGATTGACGAATCGTATGGCAACCGGGGGCAGGAGGCATCATCTTCGACCCCAAACCCCCCTGTACAACAACAGCAGGGGGCTGGGCCATCTAATCAGCCTCTCCCCTCCGAGGTTTATCCTTTTTCAGACACTGAAATGATTGGAGGGGATACGATTAGCGCAATACAACGTCGCCTTTTAGCGACATACCCCCCCTTTCCCTCTCCGGACATCATAATGATAACCCACCTGGAAGCCCAAGATCTCTTCGAGGTCAAGGTTAAAATCATCCAGAAAATGGCTCAATGGGACCCAACTGGGGATTGGATGGGGCGTGGGGCGCGAGCCCTAGATAATCCGAGAACCGCTAGTGGGGAGGAGTCCTTGAAGCGTCTTGCTAAAATGGCTAAAGAGCTCGAAGACACCGGACCGCTATCGGACGTATTTTGGGAATTAAAAGAGAGAGCTTTTCTACGCCGGTAACAAGTACGAAGTTGGACTAATATGGTATGGAAATTCTGGTTTTATGGTTGTACGCGCGTTTTGTTTCAGTCATTATTATTTATGATGGGTCGCCGACTGCTACTAAGAACCTAACAGAACTTTCAAAAAAGAAGCCCGCCGTTGTCTCCTCTCCTTTATAGTCGAGCTTTAAACCCTTGGTCTAGCTTTCTTCCCCGTTGGCATGGGATCGTATGCATTCCGGCTTGACCTAAATAGTAGAGCTCTTTCATCCCTTCTCGTGAAAGTTGGTTGGAACCAACCTCTGCTATTCAAGTTTCTTCCGATGCAACAACCAACGAAGGAACTTTCTATTACTTGCCCGATTCCGAGGTGCGCGAAGCAGCCGGATAAGAAGCTGCCGTTGAATCAAGGAAAGCCTCTCCTGAGGAAGGAGTTCATAAGGATTCCCTTTAATAAAGGAACCTGGAAAAACCTCCAATTCATGAACCCGGAAAAGATAAAGATCTTAAAAGTCCCCCATTCGCTCTTAAAGACAGGTATTCGGTTGGCGGTTGTTCTTTCCTTTGGAAAATGCTTGTTCGGAATTCCGATCCTTTTGCCCTAAGTTCCTAGGAGTGAATGGGAATCCCTATCAGGGGGGGGTACTAATACTAAAGCTTTTAAGGATAGGAAGAGCCAAGAGACGAGGAAGCGGATCGACCATCGGTTGAGGCCCTTGAAAGCCCTCGTTCTACCACCCCTTTGGGGCCTTCCCCGATGACAAGGCAATGCAATTGAACGGGTCATTGGCTACTATTGATTGTAAGCCGAATGAAGATACTTAAAAGTCAATCTCCGATTACCTCATAGGAGTTTTTACCTCGGGTGCGCTAAAAGTGTCTTAAAAGTCCTTATTTTAATTATTCCCCTGAACAGCTAGCGGAAAGAGAGAATGGGGCACGGTAGCAGGTAACTCGGTTAGCGCCTGTTGATTCTTAGCTTCGCTTCCACGGATTGTTCCTCCGGGAAAACAACGCGAGTTGGATTGTCTGACTAGGCTTCGGAATCAAATAAATCTATCCGTTCATTAATCGGGTCGAGGTACAGCTGACGGGCAAAAAGACATGGAATCGGATAACAGTTCAGTAACTTTCGAAGAAGAAGCTGCCGTTGAATCAAGGGTGGTTGGAACCTAAGGAACTGTTCGATATGTTTTACCTGTGGCATAAGAAAGAAACAATGTTGATATTCGGGGAGTTTACTCGACTGAAAAGAGAGGGAGCGGAGTCGATGCAATTGAATCCCTTCTTCGGTCAAACGACATTCGATAAATCCGAAGTGAAAGAAATCACTCCATCCGTTCTGTCTGGCTAATCGTTCTTGCCGGATTCCTTCCTCGGAAACAGGTTCTCTTTCCACGGACTTTTGGCACGGCTCGGATAGCAGCATTCTGATCAGCAGGAGGTTGTGAAACAAGAGGAGTTATACCCCCCTTAAGTCTTTTTGGCTTCCCCCAATTCTTTATGCACTCAATCTTGCTAGGATCCACTGATACCCCTTCTGCACTAACCACATGCCTCAAGTATTCCGCTTTCCGCACCCCTTTCTTTTATAGGAGGAGCTATTTCACCCGGGGAAACTAACTAATACAAAATAAGGGGGGCCACTCCTGATAGGGATTCACCCATGGGGTTCTATGCGCCCGATGCAAGGAATTCGGAACCGATACGAGATTACTTCTTTTCTTGTCTCTTGCTATGCACCTCGACTCCCGCTTTGGATACTCTTCTTCATCTCTTGGATTCCCTGCGCATTGCCTTACTTCAAAGCGTTGTTCCTTAGCCCCCACGGGCCTTTCCCTGTTGTTCCTTAGCCCCACGGGTTATCCCTATACGGAGAGACTAGCGCACCCTAAATGCGCTTTAGGTACTCCTGAGTCGCACGCAAGGCTAGCAAAGATAGGATTTAAGGGATCGGAATTCGCCTTACTAAGGTTTACCCTTTGACTCATTTGCCCTGAAAGGAGCGTCATCTTAAAAGTCTTTCTATGACTTCAGTGACCCCGATTCCATGGGAATTTCAATACTGGTTAGTTCACCAGATGAATTAGGATCAATCCGCCCCGAGTAAACTACCTCTCCATCCGTTCTCGGTTCTGCCCGTCCGACTCATCCTTTTGGTGCTTCTCCTTTAGCATTTGTGCCCAGAGGAAGATTCTCTGTCGGAAGAAAGTGACTCGACCATAGGACGACTTATTCTATTTCGGCGCGAAACGTGTCAAAGAAAACGAGTTTCCTAGAGGAAATCCGCTAAAAAAGACGGGAAAGTAGCTAAAAAGACGGGAAAGTAGCAGGTAACCTTTAGGCACTCATGTGGCTAGTAGTTCAGGTTAGTCATAATACTAAAGCGAATGAAATGAATACTACGCTCATGCACTTAGGGTTGAGGCCCGTGAAAGCCCTCGTTCTACCACTCCTCGTGTGTAACATCGAAAATAAAGCCTTTTAATCGGCTTTTATCTCTCATGACAGGGATTCATACACAAGGCTATGAAAAAAAAAGAGGGTCGGAATTCGCCTTAGTAAGCATGCTGTTCAATTGGATTGCCTAGCTTAACAAGAAGTCATTAGAAACAGCTATGGGCTTTTCGCTTAGCTGCCCTCCCCTTGTCGTTCGAGTCCGTCCCTACGGTCGAGTTCCTTCGCCTTTCTTTCAATTGCATCGGTTGTAAGACGAATGTAGGCGTTTTAAAGTGTTGTTCCTTAGGCATCGTGGGCGAATCCCTATCAGGAATGCAACTCGCGGTTTTATTTCATAACCTTATTTTGGGCTTCTTCCGGTCTTTTCTTTCAGAACCGTCTCTTCTGGAAGGTAGCTTGCTTTCTTTCAGAATCCTTTCTCGCACTCCGTCAGCCAAGCTGATACCTGTTGCAATCTGCGCAAGTTCATTAGCAGCAAAGTTCTCTGCTCGAGGGCCAAAGTCGACTATAAAGGAGAGGGTTTAGAGCTCGACTATACTATAAAGGGGAGGGCAGCGAGACTTCATGGAATTCATCTAGCAAGTCTACAGCTCTATGAAAATATGGGATATTCCATATCACCTTGCACACCTAAACTTCTCTGCCAGTTGATTTATAACGAGCAACGAGTCACCTCTGATCGTAACATTCTTAACCCCCATTTCCACCAATATCTCCGGGCTTCATACTCAGCTTGATTGTTATTCAAACCCCAGCTGAAAAGAATATGCAAACCTGTCACCGGAAGGGCTTACCAAAGCGATACCTGCACCTGCCGGTTTTGGACCCATACTACCAAAGTACAAAGACCATGGTACTATGTCAATCAGACCCACAGCGAGCTCCCTTCTTCAATCTGGGTGCTTGGATGGTCTCGAAGGAATTCTGGTCCTGTCATTGCTTTCTGAGGTTTGAATTGTAAAGAAAATTCTGACAGAGCCAGGATCCATTTCCCAATCCGGCCTCTTAATATAGGCCTTGATAACATATATTTGAATCTGTCTGGGCTGAAGGATAACATGTCTTAACTTGCATGCTTCGAAGTACAATGCCAAACGGAGCTTCTCCATTGGAGACTTGTCTCGCAATCCGTCAAGGTTCTACTCAAGTAGAATACTGCATGCTCTACTCGCTTCTCATTATCTTGACACAGCAAGCTCCCAATTGACAATTCTGACGCAGAAATATATAATTTGAGCGGGGCGGGACTGGTGGGCTCGCGCCTTGATTCTGTCGCCTCTTGATGCTGCGCTTCCCACACGAACTCCTTCTCTCCTTGCAGCTTCAGGAGCGGAGTGAATGGTTGTATCTTGCCAGCAGAATTAGATATGAACCTTATGAGGAAATTGATCTTGCCCAGGAATCTCTGCAACTCCTTCTTAGTCTTAGGTGGTGGAGCATCGATCACGGATTTTGCTCACCTCCTTCGTTGGTGCCTCAATTCCTCTCTGGTGAACTAAGAATCCCAAGAAATCACCCTCCGAACACGCACTTTGCTGGATCTTTAGCTTGTGAAGGCGCATTCTCTCTTTCAGAGCGGATATGATCTCCTCGCTGCTTGCTTTTCAGAACCACGTCATCAATGTAAACCTCTAAGATCTTTCCTCGTGAAAGATCCGGTTCATAGCTCTCTGATATGTAGCTCCTGCGTTCTTGAGCCCAAAGGGCATAACCACTCAAAGATTCCAGTAAAGCCAGGACACCTAAACGCTGTCTTGTGGCGATCCTCTCACTATAGTCAACCGGAATTTGGTGATACCCCGCTGTTCCATCCATAAACGACATGATCTCATGACCAGCCACTGCATCTACCAACATATCTGCCACGGGGATAGGCGGAGTAGCATTGTTCAAGTCCCGTTCACCCATTCTATCTCTTTCAGCATCTTCTTCAATTGGCTTGATAGAGGTTGCGAAGAAAGCTCTCGCCTCAACTCGGTCCAGTGCCCGCTTCCGCGGGGGTGCCCTCCGGGTGACCCGTTTCCCCCATTGATATACCCAAATTGACGAAGGTTATGAAATAAAGCTAACAACAAGTCAAGCTATAACAACTTGGTTGCAGCACCGTACCGTTAACGCTACATGCTTTCTATATAGTGAAGTGAAGAACGGATTGAATCTTTCGACTAGTAGATTGTTGTTCCGCTTACTACGTGATTTGAACTTGCGATCATCACATGGAAACCCCGGAACTCATTGACTTTCAGTGCCTTCAGATGAAAATCCTCAAAGACGGAAAGCAGTTAGATAACATCCTTGAACATGAAGAGATTACGTGGAAGCGGGTGAAAGAGCTCGACGTGGAGTGAAGCAACTCGACTGAAAGGAGAGGAGTGAAGCAACTCGACTGAAAGGAGAGGAGTGAAGCAACTCGACTGAAAGGAGAGGAGTGAAGCAACTCGACTGAAAGGAGAGGAGTGAAGCAACTCGACTGAAAGGAGAGGAGTGAAGCAACTCGACTGAAAGGAGAGGAACTGGCTAACTCGACTGAAAGGAGAGGGGAACTGAGTATTCAATGGATATTACTTCGTGCACAATAATAAGATTCTAAACTGCTTAGAGCGTATAGACGCTTAGCTACCGATGCGGACCTCCTCACAAAGTCTCTTCACAACGTCTTGAAAACACTAATTCAATCAGCCCATGTCCGAAGGTGCCAATAGATTCAAAATAAGCGCATTTAAGGCACCCTGATTCCTCTCCTTTCAGTCGAGCTCTTTCATTCCTCTCGATAGGTAAACGTCCGATTCCAACTAATTATATAATAATCATTGATCCGATTGCATCGATCCTTCTCTATTCTAGGAGCACCCAATCCAGTCATTCTCTTGTAAAGTGGACGATTTCATCATAACAAAGAGAACCAAGATAGATCCATTCGCTGAGCTCGAGAGAGCGTTTTGAACAATAACAAGAATTTCCCACTGCACAATCATTTCAATTAGGATCTGCACCAGTAGCTCTCAGCTGCAACAATTGCTTTAGTGGGAGCACCGGTAGAAAAACTGGTGGTCAGCCCCCAATCCGAGTTCGAGCTATTAGTAGTGCAAGTAGCAGTGTCAGCCGTAATAGCAGCGCCAGTCTAATCTGACCCCGAGGTCAGACCAAGTTCCGTAGGAGGTATGACGAGGCACTTCCAGGTAACGAGTCATAGTGCCAGTCGTAGTAGTGCTAGCCGCCTGGGACCCATAATCTGTCAATCCACATCTATCGAATAGAGCAGCTAAAGACTAGTGGTTCGGGATAAGATAGGGCCTGAAAGAAAGGTAATAGTGAGCTGGAGCTGCTGCTCAGCCAGCGCTTTTCTCCTTGGTGAGTGTTTTGTTTTTAACTTGTTTCCTTGGCCCATTGGGCACTTCCTCCCTTAGTGTCAACCCGGAGATCCCACCATTTATAACGGGGGCCTTTAATCAAATAGGCTTGTTAGCCAATTACTTATTATTATTATAAGTGGATTGACGATCGGAATCAAAAAGATATTTATTTTTATGTATTACACTTGGAACATTAAAACTATATTAAATAAACAATTGGATCGTGACAAGTCGTTAGTCGGGAATAGAGCTGTGGCTTAGATCCCCTGATCGAGTAATGGGGTTTGTTTTTATCTCGTTCACGTTGATAGCCCCGGTTCAGTTCAAGCTGCTGCGAAAGAAAGAATTTGTCGAAGGGGTGGAACGAGCTTTCCTATTAAAAGAAAGCTGCTAGGTGAATCCCTAAAGTAGATCGAAAATCAATCTCTTAATTTGATCTTTCTGCGAAACTAATTTCCATCTGCATCGGCAAAGAAGGGTACTTATCGATCCAATTCCAGCTTCTGTCCCAGATGAAGTTGTTCTTGTTGGTATCATAGATGTGTTATAAGAACTGGGCAATGTCCCCAAATTAATTGATAATGAAGCATTAACATTCGTGGATGGAAAATGAAAGATGTCGATTCTTTTCTAAAGATGGCTTAGATGGAATAGTTTTAAGCCTCTCGCTACCCTCCGGATTTTCCTGCTTAGACAGAGGCCTTGTCAACGGAATATTCAAATTAGCATGAAAGTCCCACTTTAGATGATACGCCTCGCTGAGCGGCTGTGAAAGCGGTGCGAAAGAAGTTGGGCTACCTTGCCTTCCCCGGTTACTGAGTCTGTGATTTCATTGTTAGTATTTGCTTCCATCTCGAAATGCTCTTTCATGATTGTATGTACACAAGTTATCGCGCATAAACATAGCCATATGATGAGTTGAAAGCTTCATAGGTGGGGAAACCCCTCTATAGTCTAGAAGCATATTCCCACTCTTTTCAGTGTTCATTCAATGCTTTGCTTGTGGATTGGAAATGCGGTAAGGTCCAGCCCCTGACTCTTAGATAGATATCCGCATAGCTTCGTAATGAAACTTCTCGCAATCAGAATCTGACTTGGAACTATGATTTCTAAAAGAAAGAACTCTAAGAATGCTAGTTATTACTTACTGTTCATATGAATATACCACACCAATTCGTTATGATGAGATTCCATTGATACAGAGCCAATAGACTTAGGGAAGCCCAAGGTTCTGAAAGAAAGACGACCCGTGTGACAAGCAAGCAACCTTACTAATAAAGGGGCGCTTTATTTGGTTATGCCTTTTGAACTCACCAATGCCCCCGCCACGTTCTGCACCCTACACAATGAGCTATTCCACCCGTACTTAGACGCCTGGTGGTATTGATCGTGGGCTATAGCTATCCGTTAAACTACCACGTTAGCCACCTCCCTCCCTTACTGACTAAGGTGCTGTCAACCAAAGGCGCAAGAAGTTATCACATGAATAGACGTTTGAATATTCGCTCAGTACTTGAACCTTCGATCACTCGGATTCGTCGTTCACCTTCTCAAACCGACGAAGCCTACTCGAACTTCGTATTCCCTGCCACCATACCTGAATGAAGGAAACTAATAGCTAGAAAAACAGGCTATTCCATCTAAGGCATAACATGAACCGAGGAATCCAATCAAATAGGAATGAATAGGCATGTGGGAACAGCATTGCTTGCATTGATTCAATTGATTTGAAGCGGCGGTTATACAGACATAGTTTTCACTAGGGGTTTGTACCGAGTTGGTCACAAGTCCGTCAGAAGCAACCTCAGCAGAAAGACACTCTTCCAGAGTCTCGTCCATCGTCTGCTTAGGCGACTATTTAATAGCCTTTAGATCTTCCTGTGAGTTAGGCCGAATACTCTAATCTAATAGGCTAGGCTCCTTCCTCTGTTAATATACACTAAACCGAAAGTCTTGGTTTCAATGACTCCCCAAGCCATGACCTATTTGATCCTTCAGAACCAGCTTCAGCATTGAGTAAAGAAAAGAAGAATTAACTATTGGATCCTTCAGCCGTGTGGACATTAAAATCTTCACTTTCATGAGCAGGAGCTGGAGGATACAACGCGCAAAACCTTACCAGCCCTTGAAAAGAAAAAGAATCGGTGTCGTGGTGGTGCTACGAGATGGCGATTTATCGTATAGAAGAAGAAAAGAGATAGGAAAAAAAACTTGGAACTAAAAGTACAGACGATAGGGATAGAGAAGGATAGACTTGTCCCAGTTCCTACCCTAAAAATAGTATAGAAGAGAAGCCTATATCTGCCGACCCTACTTCACTTCCTTATAGTGCCTTGCCTACTTTTGAATAATGCTTCATTCCAGGGCGTCAAATAAAAAAGCTTTTTAGAGCATTTGTATTGACCTCTCGTAATGGGGACGACCTATGAGATGGTTTGAACCGGTTCTCACTTGTGATGTTAAGCCTTCAAAAATTCAAATATAGAAAGTGTGCCGTGCGTGATTCATAAGATTCGAACCGATTAAGTCTCTTTCTAAAGGGAGAATCTTATGAATCACGCACGGCAGTACAGGGGATTCTCTTAGCAAATCCGAACTCGTCCATAGTGACCTATCCCTTACGGGAATCGAACCCGTGTCTTCGACATGAAAAGCCGGTGTCCTTACCGCTGGACGAAAGGGACCAAGATAGTCTTTAGTGGAGTTTTTAGCTTTTCATCTCCTATGCAATTTCTATCGCTTTTGTCTTTCACGTCTTTGTATGCCTTTCCAAAGCCAGTTAAGAGATCAGCCTTCGTGGACAATAGGCCTCGAGCTGGTAGTAGCGGCAAGGGAGGAGTGAATACCCGCTTAGCCCCTTTTTTTATGGCTTACCTTTGTGACCCAATGAAAACGAGGAGAAGAAGAACAGGCTGCTGACTTTGGCTCCTAAATCAGTTAACCGGCACTCATCCCCTGCTTGGCTACTTGACACCTTGATTAGGCTTTTCTATTCTTCGCAGAGAAAACGAAATGCTTTGGTCACGACAAAAAGTGAAGAAAAGAATTTGTCTTTGTTCGCATCCTTACTTTCCTCTCCAATTGGGGTCCTACATCCCCAGCCCCAGTAGCATTCAAAACTAGGCGCCCCCGTTCCCTCTCTTATTAGAAAGGATTTCCGACAGAAAATAAGGTAGAGGGTGGACGGAGTTCAGAGACCTTAAGCCACTCGACTCGACCAACTAAAGAGGAGCTTTGCTTACTCGAAGAGTTTTGGGACTACGCGATGCTTTCCTTAACAGAACAGGAACGAGCGGAACTAAGAAGCTCGAAAAAGAACTAATAAGGAGATGGGTCCGAAGGATTTTCAACTGAAAAGTAAAAGGGACGGTACGAAGGAGACAGAGAAAAACTTACTCGGGAACTTTTGGATCACACACCATACGAAGAGCAAAAAGACAGAAAGACCAACTGAAGCACTAAGGAAATGCCTCGGAGAGCAGAGAAGACCATTGGTACAGAAGCTTGTCTTGTGGCATCTCTCCTGCTGTCAAATGGAGCTAGTTCCAAGCCCTCACTAACTACGTCCATCCTCGGACGATTTCGACACGAGCTCTTAGTGTACTGATCGATCCTATCTCTGCCTAGCCCCAGAAGTCAGTTTGCCCAGTAAGTAATCAAAGTGAGAAACCCTATCTCCAACCCCGCCTCTCGGACTATCTAAAGAGTTATCCAAGCCCTTTCTCTGCTACGTTCCAAAGGCACCCTCCCTACTAGCTACTGCTTCGACTGAGTGATTGAGCGTAGTTCCAAAGGTCTCTTTCTGACGTAGCGTAGGTAAGATAGATTTAGCATTGACTTATATAAGGAAAAGAGTTTCATTTCAATTTCAAGATCCTATCTTGTCTTTTTTCCCACCGAAAAAGGGCAGTCCTACCTTGCCCTCACTCCGTCCACCCTCTAAGCCTATTGCAGAAAGTCTTATGCCCTGTTAGCGTCTTCAGCTCCGCTCAACCTCTCTAACCAAGTATTCCACTCGTTCCTGTGAGGTCTAGTTACCGCTTACGCCCGCAGACTACACCCCGTGAAGAGTACCTACTACCATAGGGCAAAGAGTCACTTAGTTCCCCAAGAATGCTTTCATAGCCCCTGTCCCTCCGTACTTCCCCTTCACTAGGTAAGATTGTGTCGCTTACCCAGGCGCCTCGACCAACCACCAATCCCCCCGCCATCTTTCAGCCTCTCCAGTTCGTTTATGGCCTATGGTCTTCTCCGCTCGCTGGCGAAAGAAAGAGCGACTGCTCTAGTACCGGAAGCCAACCGACTGACTTGCAGCTGCCAGTGTCCGCCTGACTTTCTTCTCTTTTACTATAGATGGGAGTCTGCTTCCGGTATCACACTCTATACTATACGATTGTCAGCTAAGTAAATAGATGGAGCAGATGAAGAAAGTGCTTTCAAAGTCCCAGGCTTCACCTTAGCTACTAAGAGGCAACGACTTTCCAAAGATTGAATTCTGACCGCTAGGAGCTCTCTAGCTAGGAGCTTTCTCGGTAGCAATCCTCTTTGGTTTCTTACATGACAGCTTTCGAAGCTCGACTATAAAAGGAAAGATGAAAGAGCTAAGTACTGACCGAATGTCTCCGCCTATTTTACCTAATCCCTTTGAGAAGAGATTGCTTAAAGCATCCTCCTAATAGGTCATAGAGCAGAAAGAAAGACTACCAGTACAACGGAATACACCAGCTACAAGAGAGACATTCAGGGCTCCTGCCAGACATACTACACTCAAAGAAATAGATACATCTATGAAATGATTGCAGCGATGTCCTAGGAAAGAGCTTCTTACACACTCGGAATCAAAGATAACGAATAAAGGAGCACTCCTTAACTAACGGAAGGAGGTTCCTTGACCGGACCTGTAAAAGAGAAAGCCAAGGCCCCCGTGTAGTTGAGTCAAGATCCGCCGTCGTCAGCGGAAGCATAAGAGGAAGCAACAGTCCTTTAAGTGCACCTGAGCTTAGACAGGAGAAAAGGGGCTTCAAAGCCCTTACGTTATAGGGGTAGCGGCATATCGTACTAGATCTGTAACCTATAGCATCATTTATAGAGCTAGCGGCAAATTCTTTAGCACTCGTGCTTTCATTATGGATTAACTAGCACGAGTAGTGGCTTCAGTAGGGGAGGCAAAGCACCAGTGGTAGCATCAGTACCGGCATAACCTTTTTTAAATAAAGAAAGGACTGGTACGTAGATACGGTTGAGTCAGTTGTTGATCCAGAAGCGGTAGAAGTGGTAGTAGCATACCTTCAGAGACAAGTGATGGCTTTCCGACCCAGTAGATTATGCCTGATAGGGATTCCGTTTATGGCGTGAGGTTCAGTTCCTTATCTAGAAGCATACCTGGATATATACTCATAGTGGCTTCCATACTAACAGCATATCAACCTATGACTAGTAGACCCCATACCTAGTTCCTCCTTATTATGACACCCCATTACGTATCTAAGGACTTTACTTTAAACAGGCTTCTTTTGATGGGCTTGCCTAAAGCCACATAGCAGCAAGCATTCCAAGAAAGTAGGCTGTTACCTTATATCTATCACCCTATCCCGGTAATCTTGTTTTCGGTCTTGATGTATTGTATTCCTTATCTCCTCGTTCTGTCTGGCCAGTGGTCCAATCAGTTCTTGTCGGGTTCCAAGTTATTAGTAGCTAGGCAGCTAAGCCAGTAGTAGTTCAGTTCAGGTCTGGGCATGAAGCTACAGGTTCTATTTTCGGTTGTGAGACAGAGGTCAGAGGCCCCCTGTTATATAGGTAGCCATGCGCGTTAATAGATCTTCTTCTATATTAGTAGTAGGAGTAATGAATTGAATTGGTAAAGTTCTCTCGGCGGTTCTCCTGCTTTCTTCTTAAGAGATTGGGCAAAGCCTTGCAAGCAGACAGAAAAAATCTACCTAAGCACGCGATTGAGGAAGAACGACGAGAACTGAAGGAAACCGGATCATCCTCGGTCAGCGGCCGTACTCGCGTAGCTGCTTGTAATGACTACCGCCCTTTCCGGGCTTCCTACCCCTATCGTTTCAGCTCAAGACGTCGCTTCCGTTTCATACTTTTTGTGGAGCGTAGATAGGAGGTATCTATCGGGTAGGTAGTCTCGTGGGTAGGGAAAGTCTCCTCTTGCAAGAGATGGGGGGCATAGTTACGGATTCTCAAGCTAAAAGAAGAAAAAGCTGTTTGAAAGCAGAAATGGAGCTATCCGCAGAAAAAAGTGTCTTCGTGAATGAACGTCCTTCTCAATCGGCGAAGCCTCGGACTTTACCTTGACTTGACGCATCGCATTCCGCTACCACAACAATGACACTTTTTCTAGTCCTGCTTCGTTCCAGCTGCAAAGAGATCAACCGGCCAACTACGAACCCGTAGCTAAGACTTTCCTACTGCTATTGATTCGGGACCGGGAACATCTTTAGATACGATATTTCTATCACAAGTGAAAAGATCAATTGCTTCCTTCGCTAATTGCGAATATTGGAGCGCTTCGCCGAGAAATACCTGCAACAAAGAGATGCCGATCAACCGGCCTGCTACTGATTCGCAAACCTGGGTTGCTGCTGCGAACCTACTAATAATAGATCTTCTCGGACTTGACGAGTTCTTAGAGATCAAGGGGTATCTAATCTAGGAGAAGAGTTACTCGCTGCTTCGTTCCAAGAGAGCCTGGGTGTAGTTAAGGACTTTCCCGCGGCAATTAGCGAGACCTTGGAGCTGCTGTCGAAATAAACAGAGACTTTCTGTCGTTTCCGCAAAATAGAATAAAAAGATATCCTTACGGGACTGAAAAAGGAAAGGAGCGAGTTTTACGAGCTGAGTATAGTGAGAGGAGCGAAGCCTATTCCCTTAGTGATCTAGTCTTTTAGGACCCTCTGAACGATGATCAGAATAAGGTAAAGCTTGAAGATAAGTTTTGTACTCTATGGGAAAAGCAGCAACCGAGACCATAGACTTCCTCACCCGAGCAACATCGTTCTTTTCCTTTTAGTTTGGTCGAACTACTTCGCTCCTTTCTCAGATCCAAAAGCAGTTCAAGACATCGAATTTCAGCTCCAAACTTGTGATCTACTACCTTCCTTGACTTGACAGATTGTAGAGCTACTTAGTTCCCCGGCTAGTGATTTGCGATCAGGTGCTCTAGCCGAAAAGATAAGGGATGTTTTGGCAAGAGAAAGGGTTGGAAAAGAGTTTTACGTCTGGGGACAGCTAAGAGCTACTTCTTCGTTCCTTTCCCAAACTCAAGCTACTTAATTCCCGTGTCCTTTTATCACGGAAAGACCTTTATTCCTCTACCAGGGGTAACTAAGGAGTTTCCTACTGAGTTCCTTGTTGGGGTTGCTAAGACAGCGGGTACTGATTCGCTTTCAGAGGCTGCTTCATACCTTTCCAGATCCAAATACCTTTTTAGGAGTTCGAAAACTCGAGCAACTACATTCCTCGACATTTAATCAAATCCCAGTGTAGCTTTCCTTCTTTACTACCGGAAAAGGACTCTCATATCGTCGTACTAGCCCCTTGTGCACTTTGCGAAACACTTGGAACTGATGGGGTAGTACCTTCACCATGACTTTGTCCCCTTCCTTGAACTTCAAAGGTCGCCTCTTCTCATCGGCCCATTTCTTCATTCTTTTGGCGGTGGGTGGGCTAGGGACCAAGAATGCCCCTGCGATGTCGGTTCGCTCCTGCCAATCTCTAGCAAACCGATACGCCGTCGGACTGCTCCCCGTGTAGCCCCTTGCTATGGTGTGAGGTGACAAAGGGTGTTGCCCCGTTGCTAGCTCGAACGGACTATGCCCCGACGCCTCACTTCTTTGCAAGTTATAGCAAAACTGTGCCACATCCAGAAGTCGGACCCAATCCTTCTGGTTGGCACTGACGAAGTGCCTCAAGTACTCCTCCAGCAAGGCATTGACGCGCTCGGTCTGGCCGTCTGTCTGTGGATGGAAGCTCGTAGAGAAGTGCAACTCTGACCCCAAGAGCTTGAAGACTTCCGTCCAAAACCGCCCCATGAAGCGAGGATCCCTATCGCTCACGATAGTTTCTGGAATCCCCCAATATTTCACCACGTGCTGAACAAAGAGTCTTATATGACTGACCCAAGTGATCTCTCACTTGTGGCCACCTTTGAACTTACCGTATGAAACCACTCACACGGTCTCATCCAAGAGTACACTGAACCACGTCTACACTAGAACGTACTACAAACTCCAGAAGGGGTAGTGGAGCCTCACGTTGTCTTATAAGGTCATAAGACCTAAACATCCAACCGTACTTGAAGAACTTATGCAGTGGGTCTTTCCGATCAGGACGGAGGGTCTAGCAAGTCAGACGCAGTAATCGAGTAATCCGTACAAGCTCTTACGAACCACATTTCATACTCAAGCATGGCTTCAAGCCAATGGCGAACCATAGACTGCTCAAGTAAGAGAAGCGTGTCTTCATCTAACTTAGACTGAAGATCGCTACACAGACGGGTAGCAAAATCCCAATCGGATGACACGATTCCAATAACATACCGCGAATCATACCCATTTGATAAGGGGAGGCTAAGAAACCTTACGGATATCCTAGCTAAAATTCAAACAGTATGGGTCTTATACCACTAGGAGAGAAGGCTACCAGGACATGGCGAAACCAATGTCTTGAGTAGTAAGGAGAAAAGTTCTCCGGGCAAGAAGAATACCTTCTATAGCCCGCCCCCCGAAGTCTAAGAGAGACTTACAGAGAGCTGACTCCTACTGACTTACACACTGACATCCATGCAACAGCATGACGTGCCGCACGAAGCATTTTCACACTAACGGGCGACAAATCAAATCACGGTCGCATATACGAATTCGCTTAGCGAATTCGCAGCCACCAATGTCCGATATCAAAGACTTCGGTAAAGAAATCTTGACACCAAGTGCGTTAATCACACTTTGATAGACATCAGCCACACGTGGATCCGCAATGACGATATCGTCACCGAGGAGAGCATACTTACGGAATACCCTATAAGGGTATACTTTATCCACACAATACCATACAACAAAATGATGGCATAGTGCGAAGAGAGGCCAAGAAGACAGAAAACCCAAGGATTGTCCAGTTGCAAAACGTACAAGCCGAGAAAACGAAGGGGATGAACGAGCAGAACCAGGGCAACTAAAGCAGTTTGTCCCCAGCCCACACGCCACCCACGCAAACGAAGTTAGTTTGTTAAATAAGCAGCTTTCAATCATTACACCCTGAATCGCTAATGGAAAGCGATCCGTAGCCGAGGATAGATCGAAGGAGCGCAACTTTCGCTCTTTTCTTCACCTATCCAAGGGACGCACCTGATCTGATCAAATGTACCGTCCATCGGTATTAACCTCAAGACAGACATACACCAATCATGCGCAGGACGTAAGATAGCTTGCTTAACTGTATTTGGGATTGCGAAAATCCTCGTTTTCCCAGCACCTTCTGCCTTAAAGGCCAATAGGCCAGGGGCGAAATACATCATTAATTCATCGTCCGAAACATGGACACCTTCCATCATTGACTGACACACCTTATAGTATAGGCATGGCACATCAATTCATGAAGAGAACGCCCAGCCTGACAAAAGATAGAATCCAAGTTCTCTTCTGGTCTATTGACCGTGGAAAACTATCCTTATCAGGGAGTGGTTCCCCTCGCATTGGGAACACAACCCATTTAGGAGCGAAGAAAGAGTACACAGGTTCTATGTACCGATATCCCCATTCACGAAGGTCATGTTTGAAAGGCCAAAGACAACCGTACGAAACCGCAGGATTGCGGGACGTAGGGTACAAGAAGCAAGCTTTATCCCATAGCGATAAGGAAAATACATCCCACAGTAGAACGGAGAAGAACCATTAATAGAAGGATTCTACGGGTTCTTCTGAGTCCTAACGGAGGACGCAGTCCACATGGGTACCCACCGAAACCCGAGATTCCTAGGAATCTCGAAGCAACGAGAGATATACCTCTCGGCAAGCCTGACACACATACTACGGAACTCTTATCTTAGTTGAGTTCCGTAGGCATAGAAGACGGAGGAGAAAGTATTTACGTATATTGAGAGTTCTGTCTCTTATAAAACATTATTAGCTTACTAAGAGAGAAAACAGATAGGTAGAATTTCACTAACCTATCAGCTCCATCATCCTTACGGACTTTCATTCTTCTATGAAATGCAGGAATGCATCTCGGAAGACCAGTTCGTGTCAAGCTTACGGGAAAGGGGATTGCAGCCGTACGCTCAAACGAGCCCGAGCCACTGTAATACCTTTGTAGGCACATAGCACAACATTTAAAGTACAAGGCGGTGTTTAACCATCCAGCCTTACGCCTGAAAGCATGAAGCCACCTGGCAAATAAGCATACCGCTATACAGCGCTCCTTAGATAAGAACAAATAGTTCTTGCTGTTTTGGCAGTTGGTGCGTCTACTCGTTGGCTACTTTATACCAAACGAGCACCTTCTGCATGGCTTAATTTTGCCTTATGTGGCTTGGTGTTAACTGTAGCACTATCAGACCTTGAAGGTTAAGTTAGTGTTCCATGAACTCAATCCCACATAAATGCTGTGGCATAAGTTATCTAGCTAGATTCTATTACCGGTTGACACCCCCTTGAAACTTAAATAAGTCTTATGGGATAACATAGACAAGTATGCCTCTATCAATTGGATGTTTGAAAGGTAACTAGAAATATCGTTAGAAAAGAATCTTATTACGCAATTTCGTATGAAAGACGCCCAAAAAGTCCCATGTCTTTCTTGGTTGGACCAACCCAACCGGCGATTTCTTACAAGTCTTTCTTCTTTCTTTTTTAGAGCAAGAAGCGGAACTACAAGTGAATCTTAATCATTATGTATAACCAATTCATTTTCAAATATAGTTGGGAGACTTTACCTAAGAAATGGGTAAAAAAAATGGAAAGATCGGAACATGGGAATAGATCTGATACCAATACGGACTACCCATTTCAATTATTGTGCTTTC